AAACTGATCTGCTTCCATTTCAACTTTCCGTAAATAATACTTGGCTTTTTCCAACGGTTCGATAGCCTCTTCGCGTATTTTGTCTGAATTTCGAATAGTATTCCAAATCCTCTGTTTTCGATTATCTAATAAATCATTTAATAAAAGTGGACTATATTTTTTTTCTATTCATTTCAAAAACTTCCATAATCCCCTCCCGAACCAAACATGAATCTTTCAATTCATTTGGCTCTCATGCTCAATTACTTAATGGAGAATTCCCATATCTTTTTTATTTAAAATGAGCCTATCCCTTCTTATCTGTTCATTCATATTAAAAAAAAGATCGAAAAGGACTCTTCTGAAAAATATGTAATTATCAGCTCAGCAAAGTTGTTTCTTTTTTTTTCTTCAAATTCAAAAATTACTATTATTTGATACTTTTATATTTATATATACATAGGTCATTGATCCAACAGTGTATCAAATAAAACAAATAAGGAGTTGACATACCTCTTAGTTTCCAATTTTATCCAATATTCCAATAAGCGGTTAAAGTTATTTTATCGACATGAGTGTTCTATATCGAACAAAATTCCAACGATTCGTTTTGAAACCATTTATTTATGTATTAACATACATAGTAGAAAAAATACTATTAGGAATCGAATAGGAAAGAGTACTATGCCGCATCTGCACTTCAAATAGCTTAGCTTTAACCATGTTAATAGTTTCAGCTTATTGTATTGATTGATAGAGAATCGAAGCAAAGTCAATTTACCAATAAATCACGAAATGCTATGGTTCTTCCATACTATTCTTTATCAATTTATTCAGAAGTAATTCGCGAGATCATGCACCGTGCTTTCCTAATTCTAATGTGCAGCTGGTTGAATACAGCCTATTCTTGAAATAAACAACTCGCACACACTCTCTTTCCAAAAAAAATCAATACACCAAATACTACACTTAGATTTATTGGATTTGTTGCTAAAATATCGGTATTCAACCCGAAACCCCCGGCAAATGGCCAGTGACTTAAAGAAACGAACGAATTGCTTATATTTTTCATATGATCTCCTCTTACTAGATAAACTAAAAAAATCGAAAGAGTTCTAACCTTCACTTTTTATTTCATATGTCGTTTTTATGTCTAAATACAAATGATACTTCTAAAAGAAAAAGTTTCCGTTGGACTAAGAACGAGAGGGACAAAAATGAGTTGGTATGAAAATTTTACATCCTCAAATCGGTCCTTTCCATGGATTCGTTTTTTTATCAACGAATAAATATAAAATATGGGGGTGATATTTTAACCTAATTCAAAAAAGTAAGTAATAAGTCTAAAAAAAGAAAATACATATACGTTTTTTTTTCGATTTTTCTATTTCTAGTATTAAACAAAAGGATTCGCAAATAAAAGCGCTAATGCTACAACCAATCCATAAATTGTTAAAGCTTCCATAAAAGCCAGACTAAGTAATAAAGTACCTCGTATCTTACCCTCTGCTTCGGGCTGTCTTGCGATCCCCTCTACAGCTTGGCCCGCAGCGGTACCTTGACCCACTCCGGGTCCAATAGAAGAAAGCCCTACAGCCAATCCGGCAGCAATAACGGAAGCAGCAGAAATCAGTGGATTCATGAAAAATTCCTCGCACAAAAAATAGTTAATGATACATACAATCAACCAATTCATTATTCCATCGCTAAGAAGATTTATCTAGCCAGTTGAAGTAACTAAGAATTTCCGAATTGAAGAAATAAGAACTACTTAGATATTTCCTTTTTCGTTTCTATCCACGGTTCTTTTTTTGTGAATTCATATGACTTTCGAACCACTCTCTAAATCTTATCTATTTTTCTTATTCTTACAAAAAGGAAAGACTTCTAATGAAGTACCCGTATAAAGTATTCAGTAAATTTATAATATATAGTCAAGACCTACTATCACATATACATTACATACATTCACAAGAGTTGATTGGCTTAAGTAGACCTTTTTTTTTTCAATCTCTTTATTTTCTAAATATCTAATGATGGCCCTCTAGTGATTCGCCTATATAAGCCGCAGCTAAAGTTGCAAAAATAAGAGCTTGAATACCACTTGTAAATAATCCGAGGAACATAACAGGTATAGGAATTACTGAAGGTACTAAAGAAACAAGAACAACAACTACTAATTCATCAGCTAATATATTGCCAAAAAGTCTAAAACTAAGTGATAGGGGTTTTGTGAAATCTTCTAAAATATTTATAGGTAAAAGGATTAGAGTTGGCTGAATGTATTTACTGAAATAACCCAATCCTTTTTTTGTAAGACCCGCATAGAAATATACCAATGAGGTGAGTAAAGCTAAAGCAACAGTAGTATTTATATCATTCGTGGGCGCAGCTAACTCTCCATGAGGTAACTGTATTATTTTCCAAGGTAAAAGAGCCCCCGACCAATTCGAAACAAAAATAAATAGAAACATAGTTCCAATAAAGGGAACCCAAGGGCCATATCCTTCGCCAATTTGAGTTTTACTCACGTCTCGAATGAATTCAAGGAGATATTCGAAAAAATTCTGATCGGCAGTGGGAATGGTTTGTGGATTTCGAACAGCTAAAGTGGCTGAAACTAATAAGATAGCAATGACAACCCAAGAAGTAATAAGTACTTGAGCATGGACTTGAAAACCTACTATTTTCCAATAGAAATGTTGGCCTACTTCCACATCGGATATATTGTATAACCCCTCCTTTAGGGTATTGGTTAGGGTATTGGTGGAACATAATAGAACATCCATATTGAACAAAAATCAAACTTTAAAAAGAATTATTTTGATTCAACTGCCTCTTTCTTAACTTGACTATGTGAATCATATGATTTTTTCGATTCAAGATTAAGTAATTCGATCTTTTTTTTTTCTTTACATTTATATTTATTATATATATATCTATGTATCTATTCGTTTAGTATACTCAAGGATTTCGTATAAAGCTAAAACGACCTTCACAAATTGCGAATACTAATTTGTTAAGAACTAATCGGATTGAAGCTGTAGTATCATCATTTGACGGAATCGAAATATCCGCGAGATCGGGGTCACAATTTGTATCGATAAAACAAATCGTTGGAATTCCCAAAGCAATACATTCGCGAAGAGCCGTATATTCTTCTTGCTGATCAACGATGATTACAATATCAGGCAACCCCTCCATATATTTAATTCCACCCATATATGTTTGTAAATGAAATAATTGTCTCTTCAACACAGCCGCATCCCTTTTTGGAAGGTGTTCGAGTTTCCCCATCTGTTGTTCCGCTCTCAAATTCCTGAACCTATGAAGTCTCATTTCTGTAGTGTACCAATTCGTTAACATCCCACCGAGCCATTTTTTATTAACATAATGACACTGAGCTCGTATTGCAGCCCATGCTACTGAATTAGCTACTTTATTCTTTGTACCAACAATTAAAAATTGTTTTTCTCTACTTGCTGCATCAAAAACCAAATCACAAGCTTTTGATAAAAACCGAGCAGTTATAGTAAGATTTGGGATATGAATACCGTTGCGCTTTCCAGAGATATAAGGTGCCATTCTAGGATTCCATTTTCTTGTACCATGACCAAAATGAACTCCTGACTCCATCATCTCTTCCAAATTGATGTTCCAATACCTTTTTGTCATTTCTCCTCACACTTCGTCTTTTTTTTTTTTGTTTTTTTTTTTGAAAAACAAAAAAAAAGAGGAAGGACTGGAAAAAAAATTGTTCCTACGGAACCTTATCTTCTACCAAAAATGAACTGTTGGTTAATTCGTTTCTATTTTGAACTGGCACAATTCGCGGAATTAGAAGGAAAAATCTGTTCTTATTTTAAGAATCCTTAAATCCTATAAAAAATTTGTTCTGATATATCTTCTGAGAATCGTTTAAAATGGAAGAATCCAAAAATATTCTGTGGTAGAACAAAAGATCTCCTATTTCCCCCCCGAATAGATTTGTTTTTTTTGTTTTTGAGGGTTCTAAAGGAATGTTGTTATCTTGCCTTGAACGGTGCGCAAATCCTATGAATCCAGTTCCGGCGGGTATCATACTCCCCAGAACAACATTTTCTTTCAACCCTTTCAACCAATCGATACGACCCCGGAGAGAGGCTTTTGCTAAAACTCGAGCGGTTTCTTGAAAACTCGCTTCGGATATAAAACTTTGAGTGTTCAAAGCTGTTCTCGTTATTCCCAATAATATAACTTGATAACAAATGGCTTCTTCAAAAGCACGCCCCGTTCGCTTCGCTCGTAACAATCCAATCAACTCTCCAGGTAAAAAAACATTAGACATTCCATCTTCGGATACCACCACTTTTGATGTTATTTGATGGACAATCATCTCTATATGTTTATTATGAATTTGAACCCCCTGAGATCGATAAATTTCTTGGATCTTATGAACCAAAGAAATACGACTTTGTACTCTAGTTAGCTCAGCACCAATCAAGAAAACCCAAGGAATGCCAATAATTCTTGTTATACGTTCGTTCCAACCCCTAACCCGCCTTTCCAGATTCATTGATATTGAATCAACCGAACGCACTTCTAAGACCTGTTCCACCTTTTGAAGACCCTGTGTTATATCACCAGATTTGGATTTTTCATATATAAATGTAACTAATGTCTCTCCTTCGTAAAATATTTCCCCATAATGGCCATGAACAGTTGCGCCGGGAGTGGCTAAATAAGGCTGAGCTGCTCTTATTACTACAGAACTAATTTGAACAATTAAGACTTGGCCGGATTTTTTGTGTGGTACATTTTTTGTTATACATACATTGTCACAAATAAACTGCCCAAGATTCATTATTGTGGATGTCTCCTCACAATAATAATTATAGTGGAGAAAATACCAATTCAAATGGAATAGATTCAAAATTATGTTACTGCATATACCGATATTATTATAAATTATTCCATTTTCACCTATGAAATAAAATTTAAGCACTTCAAAAATATTTTTTAAATTGTCAAGTTGCAAATAGTTAGTTACCAAGATCTGATTATGAGTTATGAAATAGTAAAAAAAATCCAAATTCACAATTGGAAGGGCTATTCCTACAGGTCCCAACGAATCAATTCTGGAATTCCTTTTAATGGATTTTTTTTTATTGTGATATTTTACACCGTTGAAGAAACCTGTTCGAGAACAATCCGATGATGACAAAATTATCAAAGGTTTATATTCATTATTTCTATTCAATAATGAAAACGTACGAATAGTTCCTTGATTTTGGCTAAGCGATTCTTGAATCTTTCTTGTCTTGTAATAAAAGGGATTGATATTGATGCGATCTGATCTATTATCAGAAATAAATCTTGAACCTGACGGATCATTTCTTTTTCCGGTATACGAAATAGGAGATTTCACTAAGTCAATTCTTAGAAAATTGCGCATTAAACCCTTTGCTCTTACTTCAACAAGGGAAGTATAGGCCTGTTCTATCGAAAATTCTTTTTTGTCTTGGTTCCAATTCAATACTAAACACGTCCGAAATAATTGAATACTTATGCCAGAAAATCCTCCCAAAATGATGGGTTTACCCACGATAGAATTGACAACTTGAAGTTGAACATTATCCGCTTCCTGTAACCCATCTTGCGGGAAGAGTTTTGTTAAACTTATATCCCCCGCTGTTTCAGATATGACTACAGGTCGAACCAAAACAAAATACTTTTTCTTGGTAAATGTAATCCGTTGGGCATAAACCAAATTTTTACGTTTTTTTTTGAATTCCTTGGAATTTGTTTTTCCAGGTCTTGGTGATATCAAGATGTCACTGTGGCAAAATATCTTATCGATTTTTACAGTATGGGTTTTTCCAGTAAAATAGATATCGCCAGAAAAAATTGTTAATTCAAAAAATTTTTTTTTTATCTCCACGCGTACCAATCCACATGCACTGCTTCTTCTATTTAAAGTAATTCGTGTACCTATTCCAATGATACTACTGTTTCGTACCATTATGGAAGAAGATCGAGGTAAGATATGCACTTCCTCTGGAATGAAAAATAGTTTCTCTTTTTTGTTTTTTCCTTTACTAATACTAATTTTTTTAACTCCTCGATACTCAACCAAATCCTTTTTTTTAACGTGAGACTTTATAATAGTCTCATATTTATTAATTCCCGAATTATTTCTTTTGTATCTAGGATCGTCGAAATATGCAATCCTTTTTTTTCTACGGAAAATAACATTTATGGATAGTTCAATCACTATACCCGAATGGGATATTAGTTCTTTTTCTCGTTCTGGAATTGATTGAAATGGGATGCAAAATCTGTTTTTACGCCTCTTTGCCAATAGATCAGAATTTTTGGCGAGAATGAATGTATATAGGAGATTATAACGATCCGTGTATATGATTCGATTAAGTTCTGAATAATCAGGAATGCTCTCTTCTTTTTTACCAGAAAAATTAAAACTACATAATTTGTGTCTCACGTGATCATTAGTCACTGATAGGTTAGAAAAAAACTTTCGTTCGACAGAACGAGAAAAAACCTTCATTTGATCTTGATCCTTATGGAGCAAAAGGGGGGCTACGGTGGATCGGTACGGACCTCCCGATAATATCCATAAATTACTTGTTTTTGGTAAGAGATGAACATTACTATATGTAAATTCAGGTGCATGGTACACATCGGTACTCCAATGCATTTCCCCCTCTAAGTCAGAAGAAATATGTTTTCGAACCCTTTCTTTTAAATTCCAAGTGGATATTCCCGAATGAATCTCAGCAATCGCCTGTTCCGATTTTACATATTGATCATTTTGAACTAAAAGAAAACTTTTTGGTGGAACCTTAACGTTATGTATAAAATCGGCACTCTCAATAATTACATACAAATCGATATAACATAGAAAAGCAGGGTGTCCGTGACGTGTACGTGTGGGATGAACCAAATACTCATTGAATTTTATTTTTCCATTAGAGGGGGCCCGTACATGTCCTGCAGTCCCCCCTGTGAATACTCCACCGGTATGAAAAGTTCGTAATGTCAGTTGAGTACCCGGCTCTCCAATAGATTGACCCGCAATAATACCTACAGCTTCTCCTAATTCGACGAGGTCACCATGAGTAGGACTCCGACCATAACATAATCGACAGATCCAAGATGTACCTCTACACGTAAAGGGGGTTCGAATAAATATTGGTTGTCCTCGAAAGGTTCTTAATCGATTGGCAAGCCCAATTCCAATATCGTGATTACGGGCGGCAATACATCGAGAACCCGTATATATATCATCTGCTAATACACGACCAATTAATGTTTGGCTAAAAATTATTTCCAGCAGCATCCCTTTTCGAGGACTCACAGAAATACTTTTTATAGTTCCGCAATCCGTTCTACGTACAACAATGTGTTGAACTACTTCAACAAGTCTGCGTGTGAGATATCCAGCATCTGATGTTCGTACAGCAGTATCGACAACTCCTTTGCGAGCTCCGTAGCAAGAAATAATATATTCTGTTAACGAAAGGCCTTCGCATAAATTGCTTTGAATGGGTAAATCAATCATTTGTCCTTGGGGATCCGACATTAATCCTCTCATACCCACTAATTGATGTACCTGAGATGCATTTCCTCGAGCTCCCGAAAAAGACATTAAATGGACGGGATTAAGGGGATCAGTCATCCTAAAATTGGGATTCATTTCTTGTCGCAAATATTCACTTGTAATAGACCATATCTCAATAGATTGACGTAATTTTTCTACCGCGTGTATACTCCCAACATGATAGTTTTTTTCCAAAATGAAACTTTGTTTTTCAGCATCTTGGATTAGCCATCCTTTTGTGGGAACTGTTAAAAGATCATCAATTCCTAATGAAATAGATGTAGCAGTGGCTTGCTGAAAACCCATAGTTTTTACTTGATCCAAGATGTGTGATGTATATGCCATTCCGAAGTGATCCAGTAATCCGTTAATAAGTCGTTTCATGGCAGTTCCATCTATTATTTTATTGTGAAAGACCAAATTGACCCCTTCTGCCATAAGTACCTCTATATTCTGCTTAGTAGGATTCAACAATGGGTTTAAGTCGGTGATTCAAACACTTCCTTTTATCGATTGTGATTCACGTGGAAGGGGAGGAACTATGATACTAGTTGAACCATTGATTGAGACATGAACTTTCATCGGTATCTATCTATTGATTAGGTACCCTATGAGCAGGCCCGAGAAAATCCTTGTATGGCCTCTTCGATTTCTCTATAAAGGGAAATATGACCAATAGTAGTTCGAATGTATATACAACGAATGTCTTTTTTTACACTTCTTACTTTTAGATAGTATTGGTAAATTTCATGATAAGTACCCAAGGATTCATAATGAATTTCGATAGGAGCTTCTCTTGAAGCAATAAAGTGTTGATCTAGTCGCCACCGAAGCCACAAAAGACTATCGATATCTAAATTGCTTATTTTATGCCGAGAAGTTCCAATTACATCATAAGAATTAGAAAAGGAGTATTTTTTAATATATTTAGTATCATGATTTTTATTATCAACTCTTTCATTTTCATTTTGAGATTTATAATTTTTGAAATTCCACGGGTTATACCGATTTGAACAAATAGTTCGGCTATTTCTGATCGTTAATAAATAGAGTCCAATAAGCATATCTTGAGTTGGAACAGAAATGGGATCACCAATAGCTGGAGACAAGAGATTCATATGAGAAAACATAAGGAAACGAGCCTCCGCTTGAGACTCCAAAGATAAAGGCGCATGAACAGCCATTTGATCTCCATCAAAATCTGCATTGAATCCCTTACAAACTAATGGGTGTAAACAAATAGCGCGTCCTTCCACTAAAATTGGTTGGAATGCCTGTATGCCTAATCTATGCAGAGTAGGTGCTCTATTCAGCAATACAGGATGCCCTTGCATAACTTCCTGAAGTATTTCCCATACAATGGGTTCTTTGTCCCGAATTTTACTCTTCGCAACTCCTATGTTCGAAGCAATATGTTGTTTAATTAGACCGCGAATTACAAATATCTGGAAAAGCTCGATTGCTATTTCGCGAGGTAATCCACATTGATGTAATGAAAGTGATGGACCTACGATAATAACGGAACGTCCTGAATAATCGACTCGTTTGCCAAGTAAAGTTTCACGAAATCTTCCCTCTTTTCCTTCAATTACACCAGAAAACGACTTATAAATTTTATTATGACCATCCCTCATTGGTTGTCCACGAATTCCATTATCAAGAAGTGTATCCACGGCTTCTTGTATTAACTTCTCCTGACACATTACTAATTCCCCCGGAGTAGAACTACTTGCTATTAATAGGTCATTAAGAGTATTGTTCCGATAGATAACTCTTCTATAGAGTTCATTAATATCCGAACTCATTAGTTTACCTCCATCTATTTGAATGATCGGTCTTAGTTCGGGGGGAAGAACTGGTAATAGACACAAAATCATCCATTCTGGTTCGATATTCGTTCGAATAAAATATTTAGCTAATTCCATGCGTCTAACCAAAAAATCCTTTCTTCTTCCAACCTTTCGATCTTCCCATTCATTACCTGTGGACCCCTCTTTCCCTAATTCTTTCCATTCAAAAAATGAATAATCTATAATAATTCGCAAATCCAGATCGGCTAATTGTTCTCGGATGGCCCTTGCTCCAGTAGAGATTTCGCGATTTCGAAATGTATCGAAGCCTTGGGTAGTAAAAAAAAAGGGGATGCTATATTTCCAAGATTGAATTTCATATTCGAATGAACCTCGTAATCGTAAGAAAGTCGGTTTTTTCATTATAGACCTAGCAAAAGAAAAATTGGGATAGGATACTATAAGATCTCCCCCCCCTCAAAACCGGACGTGAAAGTTTCCTCTCATCCGGCTCAAGTAGTTATACCAAATATAGAAAGTTATTCTCGCTTAAAAAAAAACCTTAAAAATATACTTCTTACTCAAGTTTAAAACCATTTCGTTAATTAATTTTTCATTGACTTTTTTTGACTTAGTTTAGAGTTTCGAACTTCTATTTTCTGAATTCTTTATTCAAAAGTACGACATAAATAAAATTTTGAAATTATTGAGTATTCTACTTCCCTTCGAATCATGAATCCGCTTTAATTAAAGGAGTGTCTTCGAATTCAAAACGGATTTACTTGTTTATATATCGTTCTATTCGATCTTTTAGGTCCCAATATTTTAATTTTACTTCGACGATTATGCTACGATGTCCTTCAAGCCTCTACGCGATAGATAGGCTCTTATAATCATGAAAAATTTGCTTACTCAAAAAATAAACATCATTTTGATTTTGGAATTTTACTTTAATTTAATATTAAAAAAAAGACGTTTTGTTTTAACGAAGTACAACTGGATATTCCTATTTATTTGGATTTGTTACGGAATCAACCATAGATCAATCCCCTTTTTTGGAGTATTTAATACTCCAAAATTTTGAGCTTTATATTATTTCCCCCCCAAAAGCATGTCAGAATTGGGGCATCCCAAGTGGATTGTGTGGGATGACAGTTTATCATTTCGAATCTGTAAAATCTAGATTTCGATCAAATCACACATCGCAGTATACTAAACCTTCTAATTCTTTAATAGGTTTATCTAAAATATTCGCAATATAACTAGGAAGACGTTTCAAATACCACACATGAGTTACTGGGCAAGCCAGTTTGATGTAGCCCATTTGATATCGTCGTGTTCTAGAATCCACAAATTCGACTCCACATTTTTGACAAAATTTTTGGTTTTCTTTTTCGATTATTCGAAAATTTCCACAAGCACAAATTCCGCTTTTTATAGGCCCAAAGATTCTTTCACAAAATAATCCATCTTTTTCCGGTTTATTAGTTTTATAATGAAAAGTATGGGGTTTTGTCACCTCTCCAACTCTCTCTCCGTTCGATAATATTTTATTAGCCCAAGCGCTTATTTGTTGAGGAGAAACCGAGCCAACTCGGAGTTGTTGATGTTTATAACGATCGATCATAGAAGAAAAATAAAAATGCATTCCGATTCGATTAAACTTCCTTCCTAGTAATCCGGAAGTTCTTTTCAGATACAAGGAAATGATTCAGTTCCAGAGCTAAGGATCGTAGTTCTCGAACGAGTAATCGAAAAGATTCTGGAGCATCCTCAGGATTCGATATTGTTCTTCCAACGATGGTAGTACCAAGTGCCTCCTGCCGAGCTCTAATATGATCCGATTTATAAGTAAGCATCTCTTGTAAAATATGAGCAACCCCCAATCCTTCTAGAGCCCAAACCTCCATTTCTCCTACCCGTTGTCCCCCCCGCTTAGCCCTTCCTCTAAGGGGTTGTTGTGTAACAAGTGCGTAATGTCCGCTAGAACGTACATGTATTTTATCATCAACTTGATGAATTAATTTTAAAATATAAGGATTTCCTATGAGAACAGGTTGTTCAAAAGAATCCCCTGTTCTTCCATCAAATATTCTACTTTTTCCCGGATACTCGGGTTCAAATACCCATGGATTTACCCTTTGCCTACTGGCTTCATATAATTCAGAAAACACAAGTTTTCTCGAAGCATCTTGTTCATATCTCTCATCAAAAGCTCCTATGCGATAATGTCTGTCTAGCAGACTTCCTGCTAACCCGAGTGAGCATTCAAATATCTGTCCTACATTCATTCGTGAAGGTACCCCTAACGGGTTGAAGACCATATCAACAGGTCTTCCATCTTGCAAATAAGGCATATCTTGTCTCGGTAAAATTTTTGAAATGATACCTTTATTTCCATGCCTTCCGGCCACTTTATCGCCGACTTTTATTTCGCGTTTCTGTAAAATATATACACAAATTCTTTCTGGATTATAATTAGAACCTCTCTTTCTCCAGCCCCATCTCACATCAATAACTCGACCTCTACCACCTGTAGGTAGTTTTAGACAAGTTTCTTTTGAAGTGGAAACTTGAATGCCAAGTATAGTGCGTAATAATTTATCTTCTGGGGCATACAACAATTCTTTCGCCACCTGAGGCGTTAATTTACCTACTAAAATATCACCCGCCTCTACCCAAGATCCCAGCATCACAATTCCTTTTTTGTCTAAATTTCGAAGTAAATGAGATTCTAAATGCGGTATTTTAGTAGTGATCTTTTCGGGACCTTGTCTTGTCACATGAGTTTGAATTTCATATTTCTGTATGTGAAAAGACGTATAAATATCTTCATATACTAAACGCTCGCTAATGAGTACTGCATCTTCAAAATTATAACCATCCCATGACATATAAGCGACTAATACGTTTTTACCCAAAGCAAGTTCACCACCAACCGTTGCAGTGCTGTCAGCCAAAAGATGTCCTCTTTTAATGCATTTATCCTTCCAAACTTTTGGTTTTTGAAACATACACGTATTTTTGTTGGAACGTTGATACATAACTAATGAAATGCTGAAAGTATCTACACTGTCTGATAAAAGGATCTTATCAGTATCGGTATAAATGATCTTCCCCCCCCGTTCCGCTATAACGGTAACACCCGAATCTAGAGCCGCTTGCCGTTCCAACCCAGTTCCAACAATGCACCTCTCGGACCTCGAAAGCGGAACCGCCTGTCGTTGCATATTAGAACTCATTAAAGTCCGATTTGCATCATTATGCTCGATAAAAGGAATAAGAGAAGCTCCAATAGAAAAATATTGGAAAGGAAAAATACTTCGAAGATGAACCTGTTCCCATGCAATAGTTAGGAATTCTTGACGGTATCGAGCCGGAACAACCTGTTCTTCCTGAATACTTCGATTCAATACCAAAGAATTTACCGCCGTTACCATATAGTATTCATCCATACTTGATGATAAATAAATCATCCTTATTTTTTTTTCATAAATTTCATAAACATAAAATAGGCTTTCTAGAGATCCCCAACGACCAATCCTCGAATAAATTGCTAACGATCCAATAAGACCAACATTTATTCCTTCAGAAGTGTCAATTGGGCAAATACGTCCATAGTGACTAGGATGAATATCTCGTATTGGAAAACTAGCAGTTCGTTCTGTCAACCCCCCAGGGCCCAAATGGCTTGATTTTCTCCCATGAACTATTTGTGTAAATGGATTAGTTCGATCCAAAACTTGAGATAATGGGTGTAAACCGAAAAAAGATTCATAAGTGATTGTTAATGGAGTTGAGGTTACCAAATTCTGAGGGGTCGGTGTCCATTTATACCTAATTGATCTACATATAGTCCCTTGAACAACATTTTCTAAACGAACCAGCGCCAATCCTAATTGATCTTGTAAGAGATCCGCTACAGAACGAATACGTTTATTTTTCAGATGATTCATATTGTCAAGTGTACTCATTCCAAGTTTCATCCCAATCAAATGATCCGCAGCTGCCAATATATCTCGTGGTAATAAAAAGAAATTGTTTTGAGGTATATCAAGTTTCAGTCTCTGATTCATATTTCGTCGACCAATACTTCCTAATTCACACTTTTGTTGAAAGAATTTCTGTTGTAATTCTTTACATAAGGATTCAGAAAATACTGGATCCCCACTTATACAAAAAAATTGTTGATAAAACTCCAAAATGGCACTTTCTTTTGACCCAATTCTTCTTTTCTCCTTTTCATTTAAATTTAAAAAAGACAAGAAAATTTCGGGGTAGCAAACATTTTCTAGAATTTGTCTTAGATGCGAACCCATAGCTGATGATAGAACTAGAATAGATATTTTTTGTTTCCTACTCACACGAGCCCATATCCTTTCCTTTTTATCAATCTCTAATTCTGATCTTCCTCCCCAATCTGATATTATAGTAGCGGTATAGGCCGAAATCCCGTTATGGTCTAACTCTGACCGGTAATAAATACCTGGGCTTTGCAATATTTGATTGATCACAATTCTGTATATTCCATTTACTATAGAATTTCCCAGAGAATTCATTAGAGGAATGTTTCCAATAAAAATGGTTTGTTCTTTTATATCCCTACTGGTTTTCCAAATTAATCCTGAATATACATATAATTCAGAAGAATATGTGAGTGATTCATACACAGCATCCCTCTCTTTTATCAACGGTTCTACTAATTGATATGTTTCCACAAATAATTGAAATTCAATTTCTTGATCCGCATCTTCAATTTTGGGAAACTTATAAAGTTTTTCCATCAAGCCCTGATCAATGAACCTACAAAATCCTTCAAATTGTATCTGATTCAACCCCGGTATTGTAGACATTCCCTCATTTCCATCCCAGAGCATTTTTAATTTACCATTTATTTTATTGACAAAATCCCATTCCATTGTGGAATTTTTATTCTGTTTACAAAATCACATGAAATTTTACTCAACCAACCCCATGAAATGGGCATGTATGAAATACGTATGAACATAAGAATCAAATAAAGAGAATTTTGGACTCCAATTTAATTGGAACCTGCAACAAAAACAAAAAAAAAATGCCTAGAAACGTAATTCTTTGCCACGTAGACTTAATGATAAGTATATTATTGGTAAAACAGGATTTGATCTGTTTTAAAGATAATCATAAAAAATATAGACTTCGTTTTTTAGCTTAGGCATTTTTTTTTTAATTCTACATATATATATAGATATAGGTGTCGATAATATCTATACATTTCTCTCCGTGTTTATTTTTATGGACAGTTTTTTCAGCCCCAGTAACGTTCTATCAAAATTTTTATTCTCTATGTCAATGAAAAATGAAAGCACAATAATTTTTTTAGAATATCGATATTATATTCATTTTTATATTTAGATAAGATATCCGATTACCATTCCGATTACCATAGAATAATTTTTAGGTTTACATATATTCCTAAATTAGGAATATATCAAGTAAAATTTGATTGGGTCATTTTGTGTCATAGAGAAAGGGGGATTCAAGATACAATACAAATTTGTATTGTATCATTTTGGCGGCATGGCCGAGTGGTAAGGCGCGGGACTGCAAATCCCCTTTCCCCAGTTCAAATCCGGGTGTCGCCTGATCAACAAAAGACCCGAAATCCCCCAATTCTGTTCTGATGATATAATTCGTCAAATTGTTCATCAGCAGAAACAGATAACAATATTGTCTAGGAACTTTTTAGAAATTGATTTGACGAATTCTTCAATTTAATATAAATGTTGAGTCAGTACCCTCCTTTGACTCTGTTCTATTGATTACACTATTATATATATAATTATATATATATATTATTATATTTTATATTCATTAATATTAGATTAGTAAACAATACTGAAAATAAACTAAAAATAAAATAGGAGACATAATTCACATGGATATAGTAAGTATCGCTTGGGCTGCTTTAATGGTAGTCTTTACATTTTCCCTTTCACTTGTAGTATGGGGAAGAAATGGACTCTAAAGGGAAAAGGTACTCGTAATTGAGTTGGGGAATCAAACTGTATCAATTTTGTGATAGATTGTTCTTCAAAACATTATTGACTATGTTAAATATTAAAGAAAACTATCGTTATTTAAAAATTCCATTCGATTCTGATTCTAGTTTGGATTAATGTATTCAATTAAATGTATGATATGAATAATACACCTTTTCAATTAAACAAATATTTCAATGTTCATATTTTTATTCTATTTCGATGAACCGGCTCGACTCTTAGCTAAAACTCGATAATGAAGACAGACCCTCTTTCTTTTGATTTTTTTACCTTTTTTTGTTTCACAGATTTGGTATTGGTATTCAAATATGGTGGGTGGACAACGAAATACTATGTTTTATATCGATCCATTTCATATTACATGATTCGAGAGTTAACAGTGGCCCCCTGCCCCCTCTCTCTAACTAAATTTTAAAAAGCAACTCCTTGAATCGTTTGTCAACAGCCCAATCAAATCCTTCTTAATAATTTGATATCATTCTATTTTTGTTTTGGAAAAATAAGAATACCTCTAGGAATTTCGTAATTCGAGTCATGTGAGTCATAATTTGCTTTCAATTATTTCAACTTGTATCTTTCTTTATCTTTATACATATAATATACTATATACTACAAACTTTATACATTATAATTACACTACAAGTAAATTATAGTATAGTATGGTAGAAAGAAGAATTCATATATTTCTTTCTATCATACTGTCGAGCTGTCGAGTATCATAAAAGATCACGGATTCGAGTTCACCTTAGTTAAGAACTAAGAAGTCAAGTTTTCTTCAAATTCATCATTTTGAAAAATCATTTTGACTAGCCGTTTTTACATAAAGGATAAGTAAAAAAGCAGTAGGAACTAAAATGAACAGTATAGTAGCAATAAATGCAAAAATGTTTACTTCCATAATTTCAGAGTATTTTTTTACTTTTCAATAAATAACTCGGGATTGAATCCCATAGAGATGAGAAACCTTTCGGTCATATCATAATAAATTCAATGGAATGAAAATACAAATTACATCTCTATGATATTGAATCGGATCAATATCATGAATAACAATATCTGACTCTCAAATCGATTTTTCATCATGAATCGGATAAGAAAATAAATTTCATATGTTTCGTGCGAACACATAATGAAATTTATTGATAATTAAAGGGTCGGGCGACCCAATCGAAAAAGTAAAACTCCTTTACTATTCCTAATCCACTCCCTACCATCAATCGGTATTAATTGATTTGTTTTTCTTATCAAATCAATATTTCCCGTTGGAAACGAGTTCGTCCCTTCCGCCCACAGAAACTTGAAATGATTTATTGGCTTCGTCGGGACTGACGGGGCTCGAACCCGCAGCTTCCGCCTTGACAGGGCGGTGCTCTAACCAGTTGAACTACAATCCCAAGAAATACAACTTAACTATTTCATTAGAATCACTGTGTTGTCAAAAAAAAAAATAAACACGAATATGTATACATATCCACGTAAATGCACTTTTAAGTTAATGAGAGTGGAAGAGATTAATTTATTGGTAATCCTTATACGTAAAAATCGAGATATGAATATAGATTAGTACCAAGACCAAAATTTTTGAATTTGTGTAAACAAATAAAAATAAAATATCGAAAGGGAGATAACGAAAAAATGTAACTCTTTTTTTGATTCCTCTGGATCAGGTACATTTCTAAAAGACAAACGGATTCTATTATCTCATGATGGATCAACGAATTTATTGTTGGGTCGAGCCGGATTTGAACCAGCGTAGACAAATTGCCAACGAATTTACAGTCCGCCCCCATTAACCACTCGGGCATCGACCCAGAAAAAACCCTTAGGCTTATTTATAATCATATTAGTACCCTACCCCCAGGGGAAGTCGAATCCCCGCTGCCTCCTTGAAAGAGAGATGTCCTGAACCACTAGACGATGGGGGCATACCTACGCGACCTACATCATACTACGAACCATAGTATGAACAGTTTTTTGAAATTGTCAACGTATTGATAATGAGAAATGGTATCTAATATAACGTATCTTTGCTGATTCCATAGAATTTTTTTATTCGTCATTCACAAATCATTTAAATTGCATTTTCTATA